GCTTACGTAGCTTAAGTAAAGCACAGCACTGAAGATGCTGAGATGAGCCATAAAAAGCTCCGAAAGCACAAAGGTTTGGTCCTAGCCTTATAATCAACTTTTTCTGAACTTACACATGCAAGCATCCGCGCTCCTGTGAAAATGCCCTTATGCCTCTTAAACAGGGGATAAGGAGCTGGTATCAGGCACTACAATTCAGCCCATGACACCTTGCTTTGCCACACCCACAAGGGAACTCAGCAGTGATAAACATTGAATATGAGCGATATAAAGCTCGATTCAGTTACAGTTAATAGAGTCGGTCAATCTCGTGCCAGCCACCGCGGTTATACGAGAAACTCAAGTTGATAATCTTCGGCGTAAAGCGTGATTAAAGTATCTTCAACTAGAGTCAAACTCCAACCAAGCTGTCGCACGCTTTCGCTGGTTTGAAGAACATTCACGAAAGTAACTCTACCTAAAACACTTGAATTCACGACCGCTAGGAAACAAACTGGGATTAGATACCCCACTATGCCTAGCCATAAACTTTGACTACTTACGCAAAAATCCGCCAGGGAACTACGAGCCTAAGCTTAAAACCCAAAGGACTTGGCGGTGCTCCAAACCCACCTAGAGGAGCCTGTTCTATAATCGATACCCCTCGCTAAACCTCACCACTTCTTGCCAAACCCGCCTATATACCACCGTCGCCAGCCCACCTCGTGAGAGATCCCAAGTAGGCTTAATGATATTTCATCAACACGTCAGGTCAAGGTGTAGCATATGAAGTGGAAAGAAATGGGCTACATTTTCTATTACTTAGAATAAACGAAAGATCTCTATGAAATCAGATCGGAAGGCGGATTTAGCAGTAAAGAGAAACAAGAGAGTTCTCTTTAAAACGGCCCTGGAGCGCGCACACACCGCCCGTCACCCTCTTCAACAAAATAATTTAACTTAAATAAACCTACAATAAATACAAAGAAGAGGCAAGTCGTAACATGGTAAGCACACCGGAAGGTGTGCTTGGAATCATAGTATAGCTTAACTAAAGCCTCTCGCTTACACCGAGATTATATCTGTTAAACCCGGATTACTTTGAGCCAAAAACCTAGCATTTCAAGCAACAAACAAAATTACTCAACCTTCTTATAAACCATTAATTAAATCATTTTAAATTTTTAGTATAGGCGATAGAAACAAGTCTTAATAGCTACAGAAAAAGTACCGCAAGGGAAAGGTGAAATAGAACTGAAATAATTAACAAAGCAACAAAAAGCAGAGAACAAGCCTCGTACCTTTTGCATAATGGTCTAGCCAGTCCTAATCAAGCAAAAAGAATTTTAGTTTGACCACCCGAAACTAAGCGAGCTACTCCGAGACAGCTTTATAGAGCAAACCCGTCTCTGTGGCAAAAGAGTGGGAAGATCTCCGAGTAGGGGTGACAGACCAAACGAGCCTAGTGATAGCTGGTTGCTCAGGAAATGAATATAAGTTCAACCCTAATACAGATTTTTAACAAATAAAGTAAAAAATCCACTTAGGATTTATTCAATCAGGGTACAGCCTGATTGAAACAGGATACAACCTATAATTCTGGGTAAAGATTATAATCCTTAAGGGAATTGAGTCAGTGGGCCTAAAAGCAGCCACCTGTGAAGAAAGCGTCAAAGCTCACTCATTATAACCCCCTTTAATTACTATAACCTATTCTGAACCCTTAAACAATACTGAGCTGTTCTATAAAATATAGAAGCACTTATGCTAGAACTAGTAATGTGAATACACAATTCTCCTAAATGTGAGTGTAAATCAGATCGAATAAGTCACTGATATTTAACGTCCTCTTTGAGATCACTGCAACAACAAAACAAGAAAACCATGCACTAAACACCGTTAATCTAACACAAGAACATTACAGGAAAGATAAAAAGACGCAGAAGGAACTCGGCAAACAACGAACCCCGCCTGTTTACCAAAAACATCGCCTCTTGCTAAAATACATGTATAAGAGGTCCAGCCTGCCCAGTGACTATATGTTCAACGGCCGCGGTATTCTGACCGTGCAAAGGTAGCGTAATCACTTGTCTTTTAAATAAAGACTGGTATGAACGGCACCACGAAGGTTCAACTGTCTCCTGCATCCTATCCATTAAACTGACCTCCCCGTGCAGAGGCGGGGATATAACCATAAGACGAGAAGACCCTATGGAGCTTAAAACTAAGGGCAACTGCCAACCGCATTATATCCGCAAAGGTATAACTTAAAAACAAGCAGAAATTGACCTAAAGTTTTCGGTTGGGGCGACCACGGAGAATAGAAAATCCTCCTTGAAGAACAGGGCCTACCACCCTTAACCAAGAATAACCATTCTAAGTAACAAAATTTATGACTAAAATTGATCCAGTCTTACTGATCAACGAACCAAGTTACCCTAGGGATAACAGCGCAATCCATTTCAAAAGTTCCTATCGACAAATGGGTTTACGACCTCGATGTTGGATCAGGGCATCCCAGTGGTGCAGCCGCTACTAAAGGTTCGTTTGTTCAACGATTAAAGCCCTACGTGATCTGAGTTCAGACCGGAGTAATCCAGGTCAGTTTCTATCTATGAAGTATTTTCTCTAGTACGAAAGGACCGAGAAAATGAGGCCAATATTTTTACAAGCCTCATTCTATATCAATGAAAACAACTAAATTGAGAATAGAACTACAATATTGCCCAAGATCAGGGCTAGCTAGCGTGGCAGAGCCTGGTTAATGCGAAAGACCTAAGCTCTTTTTTTCAGGGGTTCAAATCCCCTCGCTAACTATGTTAACTATTATTACCCACCTAATTAACCCTCTCCTGTACATAATTCCTGTTCTTTTAGCAGTGGCATTTCTAACTCTAATCGAACGAAAAGTTCTAGGCTACATACAACACCGTAAAGGCCCTAATATTGTTGGACCAACTGGACTCCTCCAACCAATTGCTGACGGGGTAAAACTATTTATCAAAGAACCCATCCGACCTTCTACCTCTTCTCAAACCCTATTTTTAGTTGCACCAACTTTAGCCTTGGCCTTAGCTATATCTATTTGAGCCCCACTTCCTATACCATTTTCATTAGCAGATTTAAACCTAGGAATCTTATTTATTCTAGCCCTATCAAGCCTTACAGTCTACACTATTCTAGGCTCCGGATGATCCTCTAATTCAAAATATGCTCTAATTGGAGCACTCCGAGCAGTTGCACAAACCATCTCCTATGAAGTTACCCTTGGACTCATCCTTTTGTGTATGATTATACTAGCTGGCGGCTTTACTCTTTATAACTTTAACACTACACAAGAACATATATGATTAATTATCCCAGGATGACCCATGGCAGCAATATGGTATATCTCTACACTAGCAGAAACCAATCGAGCACCTTTTGACTTAACTGAGGGGGAGTCTGAACTAGTCTCAGGATTTAATGTAGAGTACGCAGGGGGGCCATTCGCCCTTTTTTTCCTAGCTGAATACGCTAATATCTTAATAATAAACACACTGTCTGCTATTCTTTTTCTAGGATCTTCATTAATAAATCAACCTGAGTTAACCACAATGTCTCTTATAATTAAATCATCTCTTTTATCTATAGTATTTCTCTGAGTACGAGCATCTTACCCTCGATTCCGATACGACCAACTAATACACCTAGTATGAAAAAATTTTCTTCCAATTACATTAGCAATAACTCTTTGACATATCTCCTTCCCAATCTCCATGTTAGGCTTACCATCACAAACCTAGGAAATGTGCCCGAAAGTCAAGGATCACTTTGATAGAGTGAAATATATGGGTTCAAACCCCATCATCTCCTTAGAAAGACAGGAATTGAACCTGCACCTGAGAGATCAAAACCCTCCGTACTCCCACTATACCACTTCCTAGTAAAGTCAGCTAAAAAAGCTTTTGGGCCCATACCCCAAACATGTTGGTTAAACCCCTTCCTTTACTAATGAACCCTATCACATTTTCAGTTGTACTAACTAGCCTTGCCTTTGGAACAATATTTACCTTATCTAGCAGTCACTGACTCTTAGCCTGAGTAGGCCTGGAAATTAACACATTGGCGATCATTCCCCTTATAACACAGCATAAACACCCTCGAGCAATTGAAGCCTCCACAAAATATTTCTTAACACAAGCAGCAGCCTCTGCACTACTTCTTTTTTCTAGCCTAAACAACGCTTGATTAACGGGGGAGTGATCAATTGTAAACCTAACAGACCCCCTTTCATGCACAACAATAACTATTGCAATTTGCATAAAACTAGGACTCGCACCATTTCACTTCTGGTTACCAGAAGTCCTACAAGGATTAAGCCTAACCACAGGATTAATCTTATCCACATGACAAAAACTTGCCCCTATAGCTATTTTATATCAAATCGCCCCAACACTTAACACACCTCTCCTCTTAACCCTTGGTCTTACATCAACACTAATTGGGGGCTGAGGTGGACTTAATCAGACTCAACTACGAAAAGTTATAGCTTTCTCGTCTGTCGCTCACCTTGGCTGAATAGCTTCTATCCTCCCATTTTCCCCTCAACTTATGATTCTAAACCTAATTATTTATTTAATTATAACCTCTACTATATTCCTTACACTCAAAACTATCTCGGCAACTAAAATTTCTTCTTTAGCTTCTTCATGATCTAAAACCCCGGCAACTACTGCACTTTCACTCTTAACACTTCTCTCTTTAGGTGGTCTTCCACCTCTCTCTGGATTCTTACCAAAATGATTTATTCTACAAGAATTAACAAACCAAAACACAACTATCCTTGCTACAGTCCTAGCTCTATCAGCACTACTTAGCCTATTTTTCTACTTACGCCTTACCTATGTTCTCACTTTAACATCATCACCAAATACATCTAACTCACCCCTTTCATGACGACACCACTCTAAACAACCAATACTCTTATTATCTATTTTACTAATCTTATCTTCCCTTATTATTCCTATTTCACCACTCATACTAACATAGAGATTTAAGTTAACTAGACTAAGGGCCTTCAAAGCCCTAAGCAGGAGTTAAAACCTCCTAATCTCTGAATAAGGCTTGCAGGACTCTATCCCACATCAATTGAATGCAACTCAAACACTTTAATTAAGCTAAAGCCTTGCTAGAAAGACAGGCCTCGATCCTGCAACATTTTAGTTAACAGCTAAACGCTCAATCCAACGAGCTTCATTCTACTTCTCCCGTTTTGTCATCTTAAAAAAACGGGAGAAGCCCCGGCAAACCTTCGTTTGCTACTCTAGATTTGCAATCTGGCATGTCGAACACCGCAGGACTTGGTAAGAAGAGGACTTGAACCTCTGTACACGGGGCTACAACCCACCACCTATTTCTCGGCCACCTTACCTGTGGCAATTACTCGTTGATTATTCTCAACAAATCACAAAGATATTGGCACCCTATACTTAGTTTTTGGTGCTTGAGCAGGAATGGTCGGAACCGCTCTTAGCTTACTTATTCGAGCCGAGCTTAGCCAACCCGGATCTTTACTTGGAGACGACCAGATTTATAACGTTATCGTTACAGCACATGCATTCATCATAATTTTTTTCATGGTGATGCCAATTATAATTGGCGGGTTTGGAAACTGGTTAGTTCCATTAATAATTGGGGCACCAGATATAGCATTTCCACGAATAAATAATATAAGCTTCTGACTCCTTCCTCCATCTTTTCTTCTACTTTTAGCCTCATCCGGGGTTGAAGCTGGGGCCGGAACCGGTTGAACTGTTTACCCACCACTATCAGGCAACCTAGCGCATGCTGGAGCATCGGTTGATTTAACTATCTTCTCCCTTCATTTAGCTGGTGTATCATCCATTTTAGGAGCCATCAACTTTATTACAACAACAATTAACATAAAACCTCCAGCTATATCACAATACCAAACTCCATTATTTGTGTGATCTGTGTTAATTACAGCTGTTCTCCTACTCCTTTCTCTCCCAGTACTAGCTGCGGGAATTACTATACTTCTCACAGATCGAAATCTAAATACAACTTTCTTTGATCCAGCTGGTGGAGGAGACCCAGTATTATACCAACACTTATTTTGGTTCTTCGGACACCCAGAGGTGTATATTCTAATTTTACCAGGGTTTGGTATAATCTCTCATATTGTGACTTATTACTCCGGAAAAAAAGAACCCTTTGGTTACATAGGGATAGTGTGAGCAATGATGTCGATTGGGTTACTAGGATTTATCGTATGAGCCCACCATATATTTACAGTAGACCTAAATGTAGATACTCGAGCCTACTTTACATCAGCAACAATAATTATTGCTATTCCAACAGGGGTAAAAGTATTTAGCTGATTAGCCACAATACATGGCGGAACAATTAAATGAGATGCTCCTATACTATGAGCCCTAGGTTTTATTTTCCTATTCACTGTAGGGGGGTTAACCGGCATTGTTCTTGCCAATTCATCATTAGATATTATGCTTCATGATACCTATTATGTAGTAGCACATTTCCACTACGTACTCTCTATAGGAGCAGTATTTGCAATTATAGGAGGATTTGTCCACTGATTCCCACTATTCACTGGCTATACACTTCATGAAACATGAGCAAAAATCCATTTTGGGGTAATATTTGCAGGTGTAAATTTAACCTTCTTCCCACAACACTTCCTAGGTTTAGCCGGAATACCTCGACGATATTCTGATTACCCAGATGCCTACACATTGTGAAACACAGTTTCATCTGTAGGATCCCTTATTTCTTTAGTAGCCGTAATCATGATAATATTCATTATCTGAGAAGCATTTGCAGCTAAACGAGAAGTCACTCTTACAGAACTCACATCTACAAACATTGAATGACTTCACGGCTGCCCACCACCATACCACACCTTTGAAGAACCAGCCTTCGTCCAAATCCAACCATCCAACATTTAAGACGAGAAAAGAAGGAATCGAACCCCCATATTCTGATTTCAAGTCAGTCGCATCACCACTCTGCCATTTTCTTACTAATAAGAGATGTTAGTAAAACTATTACACCTTCTTGTCAAGGCGGAATTGCTGGTTAAACCCCGGCACATCTCAACATGGCACATCCATCGCAACTAGGTTTTCAAGACGCAGCCTCTCCAATTATAGAAGAATTACTTCACTTCCACGACCATACGCTTATAGCCGTTTTTCTTATTAGTACGCTTGTTCTTTATATCATCACTATTATAATAACCACAAAACTAACCAATACAAACTCTGTGGATGCCCAAGAAATTGAAATAGTTTGAACTATTATACCAGCTATTATCCTCATTATAATTGCCCTCCCCTCCCTTCGAATTCTTTACCTAATAGACGAAGTTAATGATCCACATTTAACAATTAAAGCAATTGGCCACCAATGATACTGAAGCTACGAATACACTAACTATGAGGACCTATCTTTTGACTCTTATATAACCCCAACTAACGACCTCACTCCTGGACAATTTCGCCTACTAGAAGTTGACAACCGGATAGTAGTTCCAATAGAATCCCCAACCCGTTTACTAGTAACAGCCGAAGATGTCCTTCACTCATGAGCCGTTCCCTCTTTAGGTGTAAAAACAGACGCAATCCCAGGACGACTAAACCAAACGTCATTTATTGCTACCCGACCAGGAGTGTTTTACGGACAATGCTCAGAGATTTGCGGAGCCAACCACAGTTTTATACCAATTGTAGTTGAAGCAGTACCGCTAACTGACTTTGAAAACTGATCTTCATCAATACTAGAAGCATCATTAAGAAGCTAAACAGGGTATTAGCGACAGCCTTTTAAGCTGTAGACTGGTGACCCCCAACCACCCTTAGTGAAATGCCACAGTTAAACCCAGGCCCTTGATTTTTAATTCTAATTTTTTCCTGACTTGTTCTTCTTATAATTATCCCACCTAAAGTTCTAAAACATAAAACATTTAATGACCCTACTACGCAAACCACAGAAAAACCCAAACCCAGCCCTTGAAACTGACCATGAACCTAAGCTTCTTCGACCAATTTATGAGCCCAGTTATTTTAGGAATTCCGCTTATTGGCATTGCTATATTAACCCCATGACTTTTATTTCCTAACCCATCAAATAAGTGACTAAATAACCGACTAATCACCATGCAATCATGGTTTATCCACAACTTTACTAAACAAATTTTCTTGCCAATTAATCTACCAGGACACAAATGAGCCCTTTTATTGACTTCTTTAATACTTCTTCTTATATCACTAAACTTATTAGGATTATTGCCCTATACATTCACTCCTACAACTCAACTTTCTTTAAACATAGGCCTAGCCGTCCCACTATGATTAGCCACAGTAATTATTGGCCTACGAAACCAACCAACTATCGCCCTAGGACATCTGCTCCCAGAAGGCACACCAACACCACTCATCCCTGTACTTATTATTATCGAAACAATTAGCCTTTTTATCCGACCATTAGCCCTTGGTGTTCGACTTACTGCTAATCTTACAGCCGGACACTTATTAATCCAATTAATTGCCACCGCAGCTTTTGTACTACTTTCTATTATACCTACAGTTGCAATCCTTACATCTATAGTTCTTTTTCTACTTACGCTACTAGAAATCGCTGTTGCAATAATTCAAGCATACGTATTTGTTTTACTACTAAGCCTTTACCTACAAGAAAACGTCTAATGGCACACCAAGCACACGCCTACCACATAGTCGACCCAAGCCCTTGACCACTTACAGGAGCTGTAGCAGCTCTTTTCCTAACATCAGGTTTAGCTATATGATTCCACTTTGGATCAATAATTCTTCTTACCCTTGGCCTAATTACTATAGTATTAACAATAATCCAATGATGGCGAGATGTAATCCGAGAAGGAACATTCCAAGGACACCATACACCTCCTGTTCAAAAAGGCCTACGATACGGGATAATTTTATTTATCACATCTGAAGTCTTCTTCTTTATTGGATTTTTCTGAGCATTTTATAACTCAAGCCTAGCCCCAACATACGAACTAGGAGAGTGCTGACCTCCAACAGGAATCACCCCTTTAAACCCATTTGAAGTCCCTCTTCTTAATACAGCAGTCCTCTTAGCATCAGGAGTAACTGTCACATGAGCTCATCACAGTATTATGTACGGAGACCGAAAAGAAGCGATCCAATCACTAACCCTAACCATTCTACTCGGACTCTACTTCACAGCTCTTCAAGCTATTGAATACTATGAAGCCCCATTTACAATCGCAGATGGAGTATACGGATCAACATTTTTTGTAGCTACAGGATTCCACGGACTTCATGTTATTATCGGCTCATTATTCTTATCCGTTTGTCTGATCCGACAAATTCAATACCACTTCACATCAAAACATCATTTTGGATTTGAAGCTGCTGCATGATACTGACACTTCGTTGACGTAGTCTGATTATTCCTTTACGTATCTATCTATTGATGAGGATCATACTTTCTTAGTATCAACCAGTACACGTGACTTCCAATCACAAAGTCTTAGTTAGAGTCTAAGAGAAAGTAATGACAGCCACCATTCTAACAATTGCCCTAACCTTATCAACAGTTTTAGCAATCCTAAGTTTCTGGCTCCCCCAGATCACCCCTGACTCAGAAAAACTCTCCCCATATGAGTGTGGGTTTGATCCTCTGGGCTCTGCCCGATTACCATTCTCCATGCGGTTTTTTCTAATCGCTATTTTATTCCTCTTGTTTGACCTAGAAATCGCCCTTCTTCTTCCTTCTCCATGAGCTGCACAACTTCCTTCACCAAATACCATAATTTTATGAGCAGCTTTAATTTTAACTCTCCTAACCTTAGGCTTAATTTACGAGTGATTACAAGGAGGCCTAGAATGAGCTGAATGAGTTGTTAGTCTAAACAAGACAGTTGATTTCGACTTAACAAATTACGGTTAAACCCCATAACAACTCTATGACACTTATCCACTTCAGCTTCTGCTCAGCTTTTATTTTAGGTTTAACAGGGTTAGCATTGAACCGATCCCATCTTCTCTCTGCCCTTCTATGCTTAGAAGGCACAATATTGTCTATGTACGTTGGTCTCTGCACTTGACCAATTATAACTATAACATTCTCCTTTTCATTAATTCCTATACTCATGCTAACCTTCTCAGCCTGTGAGGCTGCAACAGGATTAGCCTTAATAGTCGCCACTACACGAACCCATGGAACAGATAAATTATTCAGCCTAAACTTACTACAATGCTAAAAATTTTACTACCTACATTAATGCTAATCCCAACAACATGGTTGATTAACAAAAAATGATTATGACCAACTATAACCTCTCACAGCCTTCTCATCTCCTTATTTAGTTTAACATGATTTTTTAATCAATCTGAAACAGCCCACTTTTCAAACCACCTTATAACCATTGACCAAATTTCAACCCCCCTTTTAATTTTAACTTGTTGATTACTCCCATTAATACTTCTTGCCAGTCAAAATCATTTATCTACTGAACCAATATCACGACAACGAACTTTTATTACTATACTTATTTTTCTTCAACTCTCCCTAATTATAGCCTTTTCAGCAACAGAACTTATTTTGTTTTATATTATGTTCGAAATTACATTAATCCCAACACTAATTATTATTACACGTTGAGGGAACCAAGCTGAACGCCTAAACGCAGGCACCTATTTTTTATTTTATACCTTAGCAGGATCTCTTCCACTACTAGTTGCCCTATTATCACTATATTCATTTTCAGGAACACTATCTCTAAACCTCCTTCAACTCCTACCCAATCATATCCCAATAACATGAGCCAATAAATCATGATGGGTAGCTTGTTTACTAGCCTTTATAGTGAAAATACCTTTATATGGAACTCACTTATGACTTCCAAAAGCCCATGTAGAAGCTCCTATCGCTGGCTCTATAGTTCTTGCTGCCATTCTTCTTAAACTTGGCGGATACGGAATTATCCGAATCTCGATTACACTAGCCCCTTCCATAAAAGAAATAGCCTACCCATTTCTTATCTTATCATTATGAGGTATTATTATAACTAGCTCTATCTGTTTACGACAAACAGACTTAAAATCAATAATTGCCTATTCATCTGTAAGCCACATAGGATTAGTAATTTCAGCTGCAATAATCCAAACTCCTTGAAGCCTTACAGGAGCAATAATCCTAATAATCGCTCACGGCCTAATTTCATCCGCCCTTTTCTGTTTAGCAAACACAAATTATGAACGAACACACAGCCGAGCATTAATTCTTTCTCGGGGATTACAAACCATCCTCCCATTGATAGGGACTTGATGACTGATTTCTAACCTCGCTAATATAGCCCTTCCCCCATCCCCAAACCTGATGGGAGAGATTACTATTATAACAGCCTTATTTAACTGATCAAGTTGAACAATTATTCTTACAGGATTCGGCACACTACTCACAGCTAGCTACTCATTATATATATTCCTTATAACTCAACGAGGGGTAACCCCAGAACATCTTAATGCAATTAATCCAACACACACCCGAGAACATACCTTAATAACTTTACACTTAATTCCAATCATCCCTTTAATAATAAAACCAGAATTAATCTGAGGGTTGTTTTTTTGTAGATATAGTTTAATAAAATACTAGATTGTGATTCTAGAGTTAGAGGTTAAACCCCTCTTATCAACCGAACTTGACTGGGGACCTAAGAACTGCTAATTACTTAGTTCCGTGGTTCAATTCCACGGCTTGTTCGGCTTTTAAAGGAAAACAGTCTATCCGCTGGTCTTAGGAACCAGAAACTCTTGGTGCAAATCCAAGTAAAAGCTATGAATTTTCCACTAATCTTCAACTCCTCAATATTAGTCACAATTTTTATTCTACTTCTACCAATCCTCTTATCAACATTAAACATAAACATAGAAAACCTTCATTACTTGATTAAAACATCTGTAAAAACAGCATTTCTCACTAGCTTGATCCCCCTAATTATTTTTTTAGACCAAGGACTTGAATCAATCACCACCAACTTTCACTGAATAAACATTAATACATTTGATATCAACATGAGCTTTAAATTTGATATTTACTCATCAATTTTCCTTCCTATCGCTTTGTTTGTAACATGATCAATTCTAGAATTTGCCACTTGATATATGGCCACAGACCCTATAATTACTCGATTTTTCAAATATTTACTAACCTTTCTTGTAGCTATAGTTATTCTAGTAACAGCTAACAACTTTTTCCAATTTTTTATTGGATGGGAGGGGGTTGGAATTATATCCTTCTTATTGATTGGGTGATGATATGCCCGAGCAGATGCTAACACAGCAGCCCTTCAGGCAGTAATCTATAATCGAGTTGGAGACATTGGTTTAATCCTAAGCATAGCATGGATAGCAATAAACTTTAACTCATGAGAGATACAACAAATCTTTATACTAAACTCAGACAACCTTACCCTACCACTTCTTGGATTAATTCTAGCAGCTACCGGTAAATCTGCACAATTTGGCCTTCACCCCTGACTCCCAGCTGCAATAGAAGGACCCACCCCAGTCTCAGCTCTACTTCACTCTAGCACAATAGTGGTCGCAGGGATTTTTTTACTTATCCGAATTCATCCAATAATCAACAATAATCAAACCGCACTTACAATCTGCCTCTGCCTAGGAGCCCTAACAACACTCTTTACAGCTGCCTGCGCTCTCACCCAAAATGATATTAAAAAAATCGTAGCATTCTCCACATCTAGCCAACTAGGTTTAATAATAGTAACAATTGGACTAAACCTTCCTCAACTAGCCTTTTTTCACATTTGCACCCACGCATTCTTTAAAGCAATACTTTTTCTTTGCTCAGGCTCTATTATCCACAGTTTAAATGATGAACAAGACATCCGAAAAATAGGCGGATTACAAAACTCTTTACCAGTTACAACATCCTGCTTAACAATCGGAAGTCTAGCCTTAACCGGAACCCCTTTCCTAGCAGGATTTTTTTCTAAAGACGCTATCATTGAAGCCCTAAACACTTCTCAAACTAATGCCTGAGCTCTCACATTAACACTAATTGCAACATCATTTACAGCTATCTACAGCTTCCGAATTATCTTCTTTGCATCAATAGGCCACCCACGATCAAACCCCCTATCCCCTATTAATGAAAATAATAAAGCAGTAACTAACCCAATCAAACGATTAGCTTGAGGGAGCATTATAGCTGGCCTATTAATTTCTTCAAATATACTTCCTATTAAATCCCCTATTATATCTATACCAATAATTGCAAAGCAAGCAGCTATTATTGTGACTATCACAGGATTAATTATTGCAATAGACCTGTCTAAGTTAACAACTTCAATAAATCAGGTCTCAAAAACAAATCTTCATTCTTTCTCAAACTTACTTGGATTTTTCCCAACTATTTTTCACCGACTTATACCTAAAACCAACCTTAACTTAGCACAAAACATTGCTACTCACTTAATTGATTTATCATGGTACGAAAAATCAGGTCCACAAGGGCTAACTAGCCAACAACTGCCAATAATTAAAACCACTTCAAATATTCAACAAGGACTTATTAAAACCTACCTAACTCTTTTCTTAATAACATCAGCAATTATTATCTCCTTACTCTAAAGCTCGAAGACTTCCCCCATACTGACTCCGAGTAAGTTCAAATACTACAAACAACGTTAACAATAAAACTCATCCACCAATAAATAGTATTCACCCACCACTCGAGTATATCAAAGCCACACCCACTCAATCACCTCGCATTACATAACCACCCAACTCACCAGATTTATTTATACCATCAACTTCAACTCCACCTAAAAACAAATATCATATTAATACAGCAATTAAGTAGACAAGCACATAAAACACTACTGATCAATTCCCCCACGCCTCAGGATAGGGTTCAGCTGCCAAAGCTGCCGAATAAGCAAACACCACCAATATACCACCTAGGTAAATTAAAAAGAGAACAATAGATAAAAATGAAGACCCTAACGCAGCAATTACTAAACACCCTGCCCCTGCCGCCAAAACCAACCCTAAAGCAGCATAATATGGAGACGGGTTTGAAGCAACAGCTACCAACCCTAAGACCAATACAACTATTGAAACAGAAACTATATAAATCATAATTCCCATCAGGATTCTAACCAGAACCTGTGATCTGAAAAACCACTGTTGTTATTCAACTATAGGAACTAATGGCACCCAACATCCGTAAATCACACCCCTTAATTAAAATTATTAATAACTCCTTTATTGATCTCCCCGCCCCATCAAACATTTCATCATGATGAAACTTTGGGTCTTTACTTGGAGTTTGTTTAATTGCCCAAATCGTTACAGGATTGTTCTTAGCAATACACTACACAGCAGACACATCTATAGCATTCTCATCTGTAGCCCATATTTGCCGAGATGTAAACTACGGCTGATTAATTCGAAACCTTCATGCTAATGGAGCCTCATTCTTTTTTATCTGCATTTATATGCATATTGGACGAGGCCTCTACTATGGCTCATTCTTATTTAAAGAAACATGAAATATTGGCGTTATTCTCCTATTCCTAGTTATAGCTACAGCATTCGTAGGTTATGTCTTACCATGAGGACAGATATCCTTTTGAGGAGCTACGGTAATTACTAATCTTCTTTCTGCTATTCCGTACATCGGAAACGTACTAGTCCAATGAATCTGAGGTGGATTCTCTGTAGATAACGCTACCTTAACTCGATTCTTCGCATTCCACTTCCTCCTCCCATTTATAATTGCTGGTGCTAGCATCCTCCACCTCTTATTCCTTCACGAAACAGGATCAACAAACCCAACCGGTTTAAACTCAGACCCAGACAAGGTACCATTCCACCCATATTTCTCCTACAAAGACTTACTGGGCTTCCTCATTATACTTACAGCACTTACTCTATTAGCCATATTTTCTCCAAATTTATTAGGTGATCCTGATAACTTTACCCCGGCAAACCCCTTAGTCACCCCCCCGCATATTAAACCGGAATGATACTTTCTATTTGCCTACGCAATCTTACGATCTATTCCAAACAAGTTAGGTGGGGTACTAGCCCTTGTCTTATCTATCCTAATTTTAGCCCTCATACCTCTACTTCACACATCTAAACAACGAAGCCTCATATTCCGACCATTAACACAAATTATATTTTGAGCCTTAGTAGCAGACACACTAATCCTAACCTGAATTGGAGGTCAGCCTGTAGAAGATCCATATACTATAATTGGACAGTTAGCCTCAGTAGTTTACTTTTCAATCTTTATTATCATATTCCCCCTCATTGGATGAATTGAAAACAAACTCCTAAACTGATAGTCCTGATAGCTTAATCAAAGCATCGGTCTTGTAAGCCGAAGACTGGAGGCTAACATCCTCCTCAAGACTTTTTGGCAGTTGTCAGCTAATATTGCCTAAAACCTAAGGGGTAAACACAAACCTTATTCTTAACCTCAATAATAAACACACCATCTTAACCTAAACCAGAAGCTAACCTTTAAAGATCTTCATCCTACAGTTTAGTATATACCTCAATAATTTTTTATTTTTATATCTCCTCTTTTAGTAAATTAAAAACAACCTTAAATTTAAAGTTCTAACAACTTACTCAAATATTAATCCTATAAACCAAAAACTTTTGTTCGTCTCCTTAAAGCTTTGGCAGTTGTTAGCTAATATTATGGATCGAGAAAGAAGGACTTAAACCTCCACTATTGACCCCCAAAGCCAACATTCTAACTAAATTATCTCCCGATATGCACTTGCGTAACACTATGCTTTATTTACATATATGTATATTGAGCATACATCTACATACCCTACGAAAACATACATTCAATAAACTCATACAATCAAACATATTTTTATGCCTACACACATATATGTATATAGAGCATATAAATATTTACCTCTTGAATAATTTTATCAACTAAAACTCAAGAATCACAAGATTATACTATTTAACCCAACCAAACTTTCCTCCAAAACCCATACACCCATATTACCTCGAGGGTGTAAGAAAAACATAAAAATTTGTAGAATCTTACATCATTTTTAAATAGCATTAATATTTCTATTTGTTTGAATTTTAAGAAAAAACAAATATGTATGAATATTAGACTTGAAAATGTTTTATTGTACATAATAACCATCAAACAATAAATATTATTGTTTATTTTTAATCTTTAATCAATATTCTACAGGATAACCTTGTATCTCTCAGACAATAATTAAATCCATTAAGCAGTATTAATTATAATAAACCACAATTAACTAATTCTAGCAGAGACGGTGATTTCAACCCTTCCTCACTTTACCCAGCCTGGAGTGATGTCTGATGCAAGATGCCCTGAATCTACCGTACCTAAATCTAGGCCGGATTACTTATGAAGTTTAAAAAGCATTTGCCGGTAGTGAATCTATGGACCTTAACCTCTGTCTAGTCCCTTGTGTAATTCAGTAAAGCATCTCTCCTATGCGTTAATTCATCTCGCCCCCCGCCCAGCCTAGTTTCTAATTCAAAAACATTCATAGTTTTTTTATCTTATTCTATTTCATTAGCATCTCAGTAGTGGCTAACAGCGCATATTACGTATTAGGGTGGAACATTTGGTCTTATTGGCTAAGACGTACACGAAGTATTATATCCAAGGTGTTAAACATGAATGCATGTTTGACATATTTTTGCCCTTTTTTAACTTAAAAAAGGGGTGTTCCTCAGTTTTCTTATTAATATTGACCTACTCGAGACTTATCTATTAAGAGCGGTTTCTGCGCGCTAAACCCCCCTACCCCCCAAATTAATTTTTCCTGTAAAACCTTGTATTTTCCGTTAAACCCCCAAAACCGAAAAAATTTTACTTTCTAAACTAATTATTTTAACCAAAACTCATTAAACTACTAAGCTACCTGTAATAGGAAGTGCTCCTCCTAAACATTGCCTCGCATGATATGATTAAAATAGGGTACCCTCAACCTAAACCCATATTGCAAATTTATTTGTGTATATATATCGTATGTATTGTGTAATTTTTATTATTAGTCTTTCCACTAGTTTAACACCATTTTCAAAAACACACTATAACGTTACAAAGTAAAAATAGCCAGATGTACT